ATTTGATATCTGCGTATCCGAGAACCAACAAATTCAACTCCACATTGTTCACAAAATTTCGGGTCTTCTTTTTCATCTCCGATCACTCGATAATTTCCACAAGCGCAAATTCCACTCTTTATAGGCCCAAAAATCCTTTCACAAAATAATCCATCTTTTTCCGGTTTATTGGTTTTGTAATGAAAAGTATAGGGTTTTGTCACCTCTCCAACTATCTCTCCATTAGGTATTATTTTAGTGGCCCAAGCACTTATTTGCTGAGGAGAAACTGATCCAATCCGGAGTTGTTGATGTTTATACCGATCGATCATATAAGAAAAAGTGTGATTCATTCCGATTAAACTTCCTTCCTATTAATCTGGAAATTCTTCTCAGATACAAGGAAATGATTCAGGTCCAGAGCCAAAGATCGTAGTTCTCGAACAAGTAATCGAAAAGATTCTGGAGCATCCTCTGGTTTAGGTATTGTTCCTCCAATGATAGTGGTACCAAGTACTTCTTGACGAGCTCTAATATGATCAGATTTATAAGTAAGCATCTCTTGTAAAATATGAGCAACACCAAACCCCTCTAGAGCCCAAACCTCCATTTCGCCTACCCGTTGTCCCCCCTGCTTGGAACGGCCTCTAAGGGGTTGTTGTGTAACAAGTGCATAATGTCCACTAGAACGTCCGTGTATTTTATCATCAACCTGATGAATTAATTTCAAGATATAGGGCTTTCCGATTATCACAGGCTGCTCAAATGGATCTCCTGTTCTTCCATCAAAAATTCGACTTTTTCCTGGATACTCGGGTTCAAATACCCATGGATTGGCTGTTTGCTTACTAGCTTCATATAATTCAGAAAACACTAGTTTTCTTGAAGCCTCTTGTTCATATCTCTCATCAAAAGGGGCTATTCGATAATGTCTATCTAGCAGACTTCCCGCCAACCCAAGCGAGCATTCAAATATCTGTCCTACATTCATTCGTGAGGGTACTCCTAATGGGTTGAAGACCATATCCACGGGTCTTCCGTCTTGCAAATAAGGCATATCCTGTCTAGGCAAAATTTTTGAAATGATACCTTTATTTCCATGTCTTCCAGCTACTTTATCACCTACTTTGATTTCACGTTTCTGTGAAATATATACACGAATTTTTTCTGGGTTATAACTTGAACCCCCCTTTTTCTGAACCCATCGCACATCAATAACTCGACCTCTACCACCTATAGGCAATTTTAAACAAGTTTCTTTTGAAGTCGATACCTGAATACCCAGTATGGCCCGTAATAATCGATCTTCCGGAGCATAGGATGATTCTTTCGCCACCTGAGGTGTTAATTTACCTACTAAAATATCACCCGTTTCAACCCACGATCCTAGCATCACAATTCCATTTTTGTCTAAATTTCGGAGTAAACGGCCTTCTAGATGCGGTATTTCCTTAGTGATCCTTTCAGGACCTTGGGTTGTCACATGAGTCTGAATTTCATATTTCCGTATGTGGAAAGAAGTATAAATATTACCATATACTAGACACTCACTAATGAGTACCGCATCTTCAAAATTGTATCCTTCCCATGGCATATAACCCACTAATATATTTTTCCCCAAAGCAAGTTCCCCACCAACTGTAGCAGCACCATCCGCTAAAATTTGTCCCTTTTTAATGCACTTACCCCGTCGAACCTGAGGTTTTTGATGCATACAAGTATTTTTGTTTGAGCGTTGATACCTAATTAATGGAATGCCTAGAGTATTATCCCCATAACCCGATAAAATTATCTTCTTAGTGTCAGTATAAAGTATTTTTCCCTCCTGTTCGGCTATAGCGGGAACTCCTGAATCTAAAGCCACTTGGCGTTCCAATCCAGTTCCAACAATGCACTTTTCGGACCGAGAAAGTGGAACTGCTTGACGTTGCATATTAGAACTCATTAAAGCCCGATTCGCATCATTATGTTCGATAAAAGGAATTAGGGAAGCTCCAATGGAAAAATATTGGAAAGGAAAAATGCTTCGAAGATGAACCTCTTCCCATGCGATAGTCAAAAATTCTTGGCGGTATCGAGCTGGAACAGCCTGTTCTTCTTGAATGCCCCGATTAAGAGCCAAAGAATTTCCTGCCGCTATCATATAATATTCATCTTGACTTGGTGATAAAAAAAGCATCCGTATCCGTGCTTTTTTTGATTTCTCAAAGAGTTCATAAAATGGACTTTCTAACGACCCCCAATCCCCAATCCTGGCATGAATTGCTAAAGATCCAATAAGTCCAACATTGATCCCTTCAGACGTGTCAATGGGGCAAATACGACCATAGTGACTAGGATGGATATCTCGTATCCGAAAATTAGCAGTTCGTCCCGTTAATCCGCCAGGGCCCAAATAACTCAATTTTCTCCCATGAACGATTTGTGTCAATGGATTAGTTCGATCCAAAACTTGAGATAATGGGTGTAATCCGAAAAAGGATTCATAAGTAGTTGTTAACGGAGTTGCAGTTACCAAATTCTGAGGAGTCGGTATCAATTTATGTTTAATTGCTCCGCATATAGTTCCCTTAACTACATTTTCTAAACGAGCCAGAGCCAATCCGAACTGGTCTTGTAAAAGATCCGCTACAGAGCGAATACGCTTATTTTGCAAATGATTCATATCATCAAGTGTACCCATTCCAAATTTCATGCCAATCAAATGATCGGCAGCTGCTAATATATCTCGTGGTAACAAAAATATATTGTTCTGAGGTATAGTAAGATTAAGTCTCCAGTTAATATTTCGGCGACCAATCCTTCCTAATTCACACCTTTGGTGAAAGAATTTTTTTTGTAATTCCTTACATAAGGATTCAGAAAATATTGGATCCCCACCTACACAAGAAAATTGTTGATAAAACTCCAAAATAGCATTTTCTTTTGACCCAATTTGTTTTTTCTCCTTATCGGTCAAAAAAGACAAGAAAATTTCAGGGTAGCAAACATTCTCTAGAATTTCTCTTAGATTCAAACCCATAGCTGATGATAGAACTAGAATAGATATTTTCTGTTTCCGACTCACACGAGCCCATATCCTTGCTTTTTTATCAATCTCTAATTCTAACCTGCCTCCCCAATCTGATATTATGGTGCCGGTATAGACCGAAATCCCGTTATGATCCAATTCTGACTGGTAATAGATACCAGGACTTTGCAATATTTGATTGATCACAATTCTGTATATTCCGTTTACTATAGAAGTTCCAAGGGAATTCATTAAAGGAATGTTTCCAATAAAAATTCGTTGTTCTTGCATATTCCTACTGGTTTTCCAAATTAATCCCGCGGATACGTATAATTCAGAAGAATATGTAAGTGATTCATATACAGCATCACGTTCTTTTATGAGAGGTTCTACCAATTGATATGTTTCCACAAATAATTGAAATTCAATTTCTTGATCTATATCTTCAATTTTTGGAAATTTAGAAACTTCTTCTATCAAACCCTGATCAATAAACCGATAAAATCCTTCAAATTGTATCTGATTAAATCCGGGTATTGTGGATGTTCCCTCTTTTCCATCCCCGAGCATCTTTTTAAAATTTCCCATTTATCCCGTTTATTGCAAAAATGCCATCCCATCTTTCATTCTTCACCGAATCATATCCATAGAATTCGATTTAGCAATAATGGAATTTCTATTCTGTTTACTGAATCACATGAAATTTTATCCAACTTCAGATATATGGAATGTATGAAATACGTATGAACGGAGACTAGATTCAATTGGAATTTTTTATAAGAAAGAGATCAAAATGGAACAGAATTGAGAAATACCACTGGAACTTTTGGAGTTTTGTAAAGACTATAAAAAAAAGGAATTTCATTTTCACCTATGCTATTATATATTCCAATTCGATTGCATACCATAAAAAAATGTATTCATGATTGGATCTGTTCGAGCAGATAAACATATAATAAATAGAAAACTTTTTTTTTCAACTACTTTACTTTTTCATGTATTTTGAGTTCATTGTTCAAAAAAAGATTTGCAGAAAAGAAAGTGATTTTTACCTATTTTGATTTGAAGAGACTATTTAGAATCTCAGTGAATTGAAGTAGGTAAGAAAGCTTGTATTTTTTTATTTATTCATTTTTTTATTATTAAAATCAAAAAGAATGCACAGATATATATGTGTCTTTTTCGTCTTTTATTGCGGTTGTGTCTTTTTCGTCTTTTATTGCGGTACAGTTCTATTCGGGATAGCACATGCTGTGCTCTATCAAAAATGTAAATACAAAAATTTATTGAGAATTACTCCTCAAAAGCAGCCTTAGACAGATAAAAAATACCCCATTATAGAGCTATAGCTCTATAACAACGTAACGTATGTTCTGGTTCTGGGGTTTACATATACTCATCATTACTGTTATAATTGAAATTGAAGAAGATTTGAAAAAAAACTCAATATAAATTAGTTCTAAATCTATTTCTAATGATTTTCTTATATTATTAGAAAAAAAAATAAAAATGTAGATTTCAATTCAAAAATGATCATGAATTTACAGTCAATAGTTAATGGTTCTGATTTATACTGGATTCCATCTTTGGTGACTGAAAATCTATATATTTTTTTTCGGAGTTGAAAAAAAAAAAACGAGAAAATTTCAATCGAGTTTCTATCGTTTTGGCGACATGGCCGAGTGGTAAGGCGGGGGACTGCAAATCCTTTTTCCCCAGTTCAAATCCGGGTGTCGCCTCAACAAAAGACTTAGAATCCCCTATTCTAGTAGGAAAAGACTCTTAATACTTTCTTTTCGTGATTCTAAGCCTCTGGCTCTCGAGTTCGATTCTCTAAACTAAAAAACGAAAGTTTTACCTATCAGATTCAAGAAAAACTTAAAGTCGTGGAGGGAAATCAGTCAATCTTGACTTTCCACTACTAATTTAGTTCCACTCACTGAGTTTTTTATTAGATTTGATAGCCCGAGAGTAAATAAAATTGATAGTTTTGGAAAGGACCTCAAATACTTTGTCTACAGACTCATGAAAGTCTCGGAATGCTCAGGACATTCAATCAATATTAAATTTGATGGAGAATTTCTTTCTATTTGACTTCCCAAAATCCAATACGATAAAAAAAGTCTTATTCTTTCTACATGTGAGTAAGATTACTTCTAAAAGTGTCCGTTTGCTTGTGTTTACATCTTGGCGATTCTACTAGAAATTCTATAATAAGAATAACTCATTATAAGATAAGTGGATTTTTTGGAGTAGTTGATCAAGGGTGACCAAATACCTCTCCCTTTTTTTTGACTCTGCACCAGTGATTTCACTATTATTACTGAACAATAATGGAATAGTTTTTTCATATTCATAGAAATAGGGGACAGAAGTCACATGGATATAGTAAGTCTCGCATGGGCTGGTTTAATGGTAGTTTTTACATTTTCCCTCTCCCTCGTAGTGTGGGGAAGAAGTGGACTCTAGAAGTACTCCTAATTGCGTTAAGAATAAAACTATATCAATTTGTATTAATTGTTTTAGTTTTCTAGATCGTTCGGCAATTTTTTTTTAATATTTTTTTTTTTTGGATTCATGTTTTGTTTTATTGACTCATTTTCTATTTTTATATCAGTGTTTACAAGGTTAACCATTCATGGGGTAACCCCTTTTTGAAATCTTAAGAATTTCTCATCGAATTAGGATTATCTGTATTAAATGAATCAAACAAACAAATGAATATGAAAAGTATGTACATATATTTCATATTCTATTTAATTAATATTTCCATTTATAAAGAAAAAAGGAGATATAGGTGGATTCCTTTATATTAAGATATTTCACTTGTATCTTTATACATTACAATAACCATAATGGCTAGTATGGTAGAAAGAGATCTCTTTCTACCATATTAGCGGGCCCCTTAGGATACTACTACTACTGAGTCTAATCGATTCCTTTCATTTAAGAAATTGAAATACTTTTTGTCATTGATAGTAAAATTTTATTCAAATTAATCATTTTGACTAACTGTTTTTACGTAAATTATAAGTAAAAAAGCAGTCGGAATGAGAATAAAGAGTGCAGTAGCAATAAATGCAAGAATATTGACTTCCATAATTTAATCTTTTATTATTTTTTTTTCTTTGGAATATCTCGGGATTTAATCCCATAGAGATGAGAAATCTTTCGTTTGTAAATTCAATCAGATGAATTTGATTTCGATGATATCGAATGAAAGAAATATCAGGAATAACAATGAGCTATAAAATTGATTCATCGTCAAGAATTGAATAGTATAACATAGGAAGATCTTTTATCCACACCGAATGAGATTCCGGATCCAATCAATAAATATTTATTTATGATTCTTTTCCCCGCTTTCTTTTCTACAACCTAGTACTTTCCTTGTACAATCATCTGATTTCGATTGTTTGCAAAAAGAGTTTCTAAAGAACCTTAAATAAACAATAGAAATCAAATAGAGAAAAAAAGTAAGAAGTTCAATTTAAAAGTCGAAAAATTTTTTAAGGATCTCTCATGTTTTTAGAAAACAAAGCAAGGGAGTGCGATAACGACGAGTCCCGGTAAAAAAATAAAATATTCCAAAAAATTCACTATTTTAATTTTATTACGAGTTTTTTCAGAGCGTATTCATTAGGGAAGACTTATTTGATCTTTAGTTTCAAAAAACCCTCTTTCCTTGGTTGGATTCGAAATATTTGCCATTCCTTCAGAGAAAGAAAAGTATATATAGGTACTCTTGGCAAACGTATTATACGCTATGCTATTCCATTTTGATACACGACTGAATGGGAGATCAATTGAAAAAAGCAGAAACCCCTTAGAGTATCTCTTTCTTGAAGTGTTGAATATGATAAATACTCTCAATAAGTATAAGTATACTAATTTACATACGTCTCTCTACCCTCAATTGGTGCTAGTTAAAGTAATCAAAATACCCCTTTTTTTGCTTGATGAAAAAAGAAAAATAAAACAAAAAGATAAATGAAACCATTTGGATCCCCTTGCCCAGAAACAAAAAGGGGAGTTGATGTCTTTTTTTTTATTGAATCCGTCGGGACTGACGGGGCTCGAACCCGCAGCTTCCGCCTTGACAGGGCGGTGCTCTGACCAATTGAACTACAATCCCATGGAAATAAAGTGGATAGCTTTCATATTCCTTCTTATGATTTCATTTTAATCATTTCACAATTTTAGATTCAAATTAGTGTTTTGTAACAAAGAAAGTCACAAGTGATATATTGATATCTATATGGATATCACTTTAGTGATATCAACACGGATTACTGGTAATCCTTTCATTATTACCAAATGAATTGATAATGTATTTTTTATTGTAAAAAATACATTATTTTCTCGACTCTGTTCATTAAAGTTTATATTTAAAGGATCCATATTGATCGGGATCCTTAGCAAGATCAAGATCAGATTTTTTTATGGAAACAAAAAAGTAACTAGACACAAGAAATAACGAAAAAATCAAAGTCGAAATATACCCCAAATTG